GGCTATAGTAGTCTAAGAAAGACATCAGACTGCAATTCTGAAGATGTATTTAAGTTATCTTAGCTTTTAAGGTTTAAGAGTATATCTCTTATAAGAAACTTTGAAGGTTACTAGTTTTTTTAACTTAAAACCTTTGTCTCTAAAATAAAGCTAGGATAAAGAGGGGGTAAAGTAGTGGAGTGAAGTTAATGAGAAAAAGAGTGGACAAGAGTTTTGTGTTTAGGGGATAGGTTGATCTTTTAAAAGTTCTGGAAGAAAGGAGTAGGGGAGGGGTGGCAAGGCGAATGTAGTAAAATAAAGTTAGTAGTGCACTAAATAGAAGGCCTGCTAGTCAAATAATGGAAGTTTGAGAGGCAAGGAATTGCTGGATCACTATTATTTTAGGGAGAAACCCTAAGAAAGGTGGAAGGCCTCCTAGTGATAGCAAGGACAGAAATAAACTGAGTTTTATGGACTTAGAATAAAGATTTAAAGAGGACAGTTGAGAGAAGTGGAAAATTTGATTGGAGTTTAAGATAAACACTACCGAAGATGAAATTAGAGTATAGGACAAGAAATAAATAACCCATAGTGTTTCGCTTATTGTTAGCGAAGCTAATATTCAAGCTATATGGTTAATAGATGAATAAGATATGACTTTTCGAGTAAGGGTTTGGTTTAACCCCCCTAGGGCACCTACTATGGCTGAAGCAAGGGAGGCTAGAATGATTAGGGGGAGGCTATCGGGGCTTACAAGGTTTCTTATAATTAGAATAGGGGCAACTTTTTGAAGAGTTATAAGGACAAGACATTGCGGTCATGTAATGCCTTGTATGACTGGGGGGAATCAAAAGTGAAGAGGGGCAGCTCCTGCTTTAAGAAGCAAGGCTATTGTGATAACAATTGATGATAGGTGTGTATTAAACAGGGATAGGGGTCTTCTTAGAAGGAGTGAAGAGGATCCAAGGGCTTGGATTAAGAAATATTTAATTGCAGATTCTGTCGTATAGCGGTTCCCGTGAGAGGCTATCAGCGGAATAAAGGAGAGGAGGTTTAATTCTAGTCCTATCCATGCAACAAATCATGAAGACGATGAGATTGAGATAAAAATTCCTATAATTAAAGTGAAGAAAAATAAGATTTGCGAAGGTTTGAAAGTTAAAATTAAAAAGAGAAATAGATTTCATAGACGGGGTATGAGCCCGTAAGCTTAAGTTTAGCTTATCTTTTCGTCTATGCAATTTGGTGTAAAGGCACGTGAAGTTTTGATCTTTAAAGAATTGGTGTAATTCCATTATTTGCATTGGTATGAGTGAGTTAATAGCGGAAAGATTATCTTTCATTTTCCGCCCTATCAAGACGACCTTTTTATCAAGCACGCTATTTACTATAGCAAAAATCGTTGAGTTAAAATAGAGAATCAGTGATAAATACCAAAGATGATTTTCAGAAATCTGTGGAGGGAGTTTATATATTAAGTCGATATTGATTTTAATATATAATTAAATTTAATCTTATAAACAAGATCAAATATAAATTTTAATAGAAAAGATTTAATCTAATTACAGTTGAATTAAGATAACTTTATATTAAATACTTTCATTTATTATTTTGAAGTTCCCTTTTTTAGTTTAAAGGGAACGAATAAATGAAAGTATTTAATATAGGTAATAACTGTTAATTTTAAATTATAATCAAAACTCACTTAATCTAATTAAATGTTGATTTAAAATATTAAATAATATATAATTATAGATAAATTTGAACTTTACCAACAAGTTGAGTATCCATAAAGTGAAATTTAAATTTATTGAATAACTGTAACTTTGGGAGATATGGTGAAAGATCTGAACTTATAAAAATTATCTTTCCCGATCTAAACCTTATAATATCTTAAATACCATCTTTAAGATCAATTACATTTAAAGCTTCCAGAGAAATTTTTACTTTTTACTTTAATTAAATCTTAATTAATTAAGTCCTTTTAATTAAAGTTTAACTTAATCCCTAAACTAAATGTTTAAATTAAGTCTAATTCTGAAATTATAATACTTTACATACCCTCAGTAAAGTCAATTTTATTTAAAGATAAAATTAATATTAAAGAAAAATATATAATTGTAATTGACAAAAAAATTATAATAAAAGCTCAATAAAGGTTGATCTTTCCCAATAGTGTTAAACTAAACCATTAATATCAAAAATTTCAAGAATTAATTGAATAGTAATCAAATTACTGACCTTGATATAATATCATTAAAGTAGAACTTAAGTTCTAATTATTGTTAAAAGGTTAAGATTTGTTTAATTTTTCTCTTACCATTTAGAAAAAAAATAAAGGAGTGAGTGACTCCTTTGGGGGGGTAATTTATTCTAATAGAGTGGAGTCTTTTTTTTTCCTTTTTTTCTTTTTTGTTTTTTTTTCTTGTTGCTTTGTCGTTCGTGGGTTATGTTGTTATTTATTTTATGCTGATATGGTTTAGTGGTGGAAGTTTGATTCTTGCTTTTCTTTTACGTGTAGGAAGTGTTTATGGGAGATATTACTAGAAGCTAAGGAAAATGTAAATTGTTAGTTTTGGGAGTCTCAGTGCTGGAGATTAGAATTAAATGAGTTCATGCTTAATCTAGTTTCATATAAGAAGGTCGAGGTTAAATCTGTGCCAGCAGCCGCGGTTAGACTGGTACGGCTAGTAAGAGTTGTTAGGAGAGGTAGTTAAAGTTTGGTTTTTTAGCTAAAGAGTTTAGGGTGGGGTGAAATCCTTAAAGTAAGTTTCTTTAGAGAGAAAAGAAGTTATTGAAGCTACGGAAGCTGGAGTTAAAAATAGGATTAGATACCCTAGTATTTCCAGCCGCAAATTTTTAGGCTTAGTTAGTATTAGTTATTTTCTTAAAATTTAGAGAATTTGGCGGTACTTTAGTCTAGTCAGAGGAACCTGTTTCGTAAACGATAAACCACGAATTATCTTACTCTCTTTTGTTTTTCAGCTTGTATACCGTCATTTATCTAACTAACTTTAAAAAAAGTTTATTGGGAGGGGTTTAGGTAAACTCAGGATATTAGATCAAGGTGCAGCTAATGGGAGAGGTGAGGATGGGTTACAATAAATTTTATTTATTGCGGAATGACTCTTGAATATGGGGTTATTGAAGAAGGATTTGATTGTAATTGGATAATAATAAGATTATTTGATATTAGCTCTAAAGTGTGCACACATCGCCCGTCGCTCTCATTAGAATAACGTGAGATAAGTCGTAACAAAGTAGGCGTACCGGAAGGTGCTCCTAGATAGAGGTATTAAATTATAGCTTAACAATAAGCATCTCACTTACGTTGAGAAGATCACTAAGTTTAGTGTAGTTTAATTGGTATTTTGTCTAATAGATGTTTACTTTGAAGGATATCTTGTTATAAATTGAATGTGTTTTTAAATTTTATTTGAAAAATTTTTTTGCTAAGAGGAGTATTTTAAAATTAATCTTAATTAGATACTATAGCTTATAAGTACTGTGAAGGAAAGAATCGTATTTTTTGAAAAGAAAGAGTTTATATCTGTACCTTTTGTATCAGGGGTTGCCTAATTTTGTTCTGTATTTGGGTAAATCTCGAAGTTTTGCGAGTTAAATTTATGTGTTTGTTTGCGTAGTAGAGCGGAATATTTACATAATTTTAGTGGTGATATGTTAAGCGAGCAATATATATCTAGTTACTTTTGAAATAAGTTTAATTTGACCCTTATAAATAATTTTTTGTAAGAGGGTATTCGCAGAGGGAAGAGCTTCTGTGTGTTTTGCGTTATATAGTTAGTATACTGTTGTTTTAAGACTAGGCTTAAGATCAGCTTTGTCTACAACGCGTTTTAGCGGATAGATTTTATGGTTTTATTTTTTGTTTTGCTTATAATTTGTTAAAAAGTTAATTTTATAATGTTTTAGTGAGTGAAAAAGTGGTTATATAAGTAGGCATTTTTGTGTAAGTTGGTTAAATTTGAGTTAACTTTTTGTTGATATATTTTGAGAGGTGGCTTAAAGGAACTCGACAATTTTTATTTTCGCCTGTTTATCAAAAACATGTCCATATGAAAAAAATGTATGGTCCGGCCTGCCCACTGAGGTTTAAAGGGCCGCGGTATCTGGACCGTGCTAAGGTAGCATAATCAATAGTCCTTTAATTGAGGTCTTGTATGAACGGTCAGACGAAAAATTAATTGTCTTTGGGTTAGTAAGTTGAATTTTACTTTTAAGTGAAAAGGCTTAAATTTTTAAGGGGACGATAAGACCCTATGAAGCTTTACATTTTTTTTCTCTAGGTTATTTTGATTTTTGTATAAAAGTTTAAGGGTAAAGAGTGTTTTGCTGGGGCGGCTGGAATATAAGATTAACTGTTCTTAAAGTAAACAATGATAGTTGTAGTGGTTGATCCTCCATTTGGGGACAAAGAGATTTAAGTTACTCTAGGGATAACAGCGTAATTCTTTTTGAGAGTACATATCGACAAAAGTATTTGCGACCTCGATGTTGAATTAAGATTTCACTAAGGTGTAGAAGTTTTAGGTGTGGGTCTGTTCGACCTTTAAAGTCTTACATGATTTGAGTTCAGACCGGCGTGAGCCAGGTTAGTTTCTATCTTTTAGTTTAATGTAAACTATTTTAGTACGAAAGGAGAGAGTAGTTAAAAAATTTTTTTTATTTGATGAATTTTAATTATCTTGGCAGATGAATGCGTTAGATTTAGGATCTATTTATATAGTTATACTCTATAGGTAATAGAGACCAGTTGGTGTGAGTGGCTCCGGTTAGATCATAGGTTTAGTAAAATTTGTTAATTATCTTGTGTTAGTAATTTTTGTGTTGGTAGGTGTTGCTTTTGTTACGTTGTTAGAACGTAAGATTTTAGGTTATATTCAGATCCGTAAGGGTCCTAATAAAGTTGGTTACTGGGGGATATTGCAGCCTTTTGCAGATGCTGTGAAGCTTTTTACTAAAGAGCAGACTACTCCTACGTTGTCTAACTTTGTTCCTTATTATTTTTCTCCTGTAATTAGCTTGTTCATTTCCTTACTTGTCTGGTCAGTTGCTCCTTACAACATAGGTCTTGTGGGATTTAGAATAAGAGTATTATTTTTTTTATGTTGTACTAGGTTGGGTGTTTATACTGTTATAGGGGCTGGTTGGGCGTCTAATTCTAAGTACGCTCTCTTGGGTTGTTTACGAGCAGTGGCTCAAACTATTTCTTATGAGGTAAGATTGGCTTTAATTTTACTTAGGTTTTTAATGTTAGTAGGTGGTGTAGATTTAGGATTGTTTTTTTGTTACCAGCGTTATTTGTGGTTTGTTGTGGTTAGTTTTCCTTTGGCTTTAGTTTGGTTTAGATCTTGTTTGGCAGAGACTAACCGTACCCCTTTTGATTTTGCGGAGGGGGAATCTGAGTTAGTTTCAGGATTTAACACTGAGTATAGGGCAGGAGGGTTTGCTTTAATTTTTATATCAGAATATGCTAGGATTTTGTTTATGAGGTTGTTGTTTTCAATTATTTTTTTAGGGAGATTTATAGAAAGGGTTGTTTTTTATCTGCAGGTAGTTTTTATTAGGTTTTGTTTTATTTGGGTGCGAGGGACTTTACCTCGTTTCCGATATGATAAATTGATGTATCTTGCTTGAAAAAGCTTTCTTCCTGTATCTTTAAATTATTTATTTTTTTTTCTGGGCTTAAAGGTTTTAGTGTTTAGCCTTTTATTGTAATTGTATTAAATATAGGAGCTGTTTGTAATAATGTTAAAAGTTACTAAGAGAATCGAACTCTTTTGGAATGCTTTCAAAACATTTACTTTCCTTAAAGATAAGTAACTATTTAAGGAGGTTATCTCATGTTAAAAAGATTAAGGGGGTGCAGATATAGTAAGAAAAGTAGATTACTGTTAAGATTTGGCCTGTCAAAATATAGGGGTCTTCAACTGGTCGGGCTCCAATTCAAGTTAAAAGCACAACTGTACTTACTAAGGCTCAGAATATAATTTGTCTTAGCGGGTAAAAGGTAAGTCTTCGGAATTTAGCTGTAAAGGTAAATGGTAGGATGAATAGAATTATTACTGAGAGGGCTAGGGCTACTACTCCTCCTAACTTGTTGGGAATTGATCGGAGGATTGCGTAGGCGAATAAGAAATATCATTCTGGTTGAATATGGGCTGGTGTGACTAGGGGGTTGGCTGGAATGAAGTTATCTGGATCTCCTAGAAGGTATGGGTTTAATAAGGTAATTATTGTAAGAGCTGACAGAAGAACTAGGAATCCTACGATATCTTTGAATGAAAAATATGGGTGGAAGGGTACTTTATCTACTTGTGATCTGACTCCTAGAGGGTTGTTAGACCCGGTTTGATGAAGGAATAAGATATGGATGGCGGATATAGCAAGAATGGCAAATGGGAATAAAAAATGTAGGGTAAAGAAACGGGTAAGGGTTGCGTTGTCTACTGCGAATCCTCCTCAAATTCATTTTACAAAATCTGTCCCAATATAGGGAATGGCTGAAAATAGGTTGGTAATTACAGTGGCTCCTCAAAATGATATTTGCCCTCATGGTAGAACATACCCTAAAAAGGCTGTTGCTATTGTTAGAAGGAGGATTACTACTCCAACTATTCATGTGTGAAGGTATATAAATGATCCGTAGTAAATTCCACGTCCTACGTGGGCATATAGGCAAATAAAAAAAAAGGAAGCTCCATTAGCATGTAAGGTTCGTAACAGTCATCCGAAATTAACATCTCGACAGATGTGAGCGACACTGGAGAAGGCTAGTTCAATGTGTGCTGTATAGTGTATGGCTAGAAATAGGCCTGTAGCTACTTGGATCGCTAAGCATAGGCCTAGCAGTGACCCGAAGTTTCACAGCGTTGAAATATTAGCTGGGGTGGGGAGATCTACAATAGCTCCGTTGGCAATTTTAAATAGTGGGTGAGTTTTTCGTTGTGGTATTGTCATTAGTTTGTTCGGAGGGCTCCAAAGTGTGTGGATGTAATTTTTACTACTACTACCAGAGTTAAAAGTAAGTATAAAATTAAGAAGACAGTTATTTTTATACAGGTGGTGTTATAAATATTGTTTAACAAGGAGGGGTAGGCAGCTAGAGATTCTATCAAAACAAACTTAGACTTGTCTATAGTGTGAATTGTGGAGGATGCTATAGGGTCTATAAGAGAGGCTAGGACTCTAGTAGCTAAGCCTAGGATGAGAATGAGTGTTATAGGAGGGGATAGGGACAGGGGTTCGTTGGGTCTTAGAGAAGTTACGTAGATAAACAGAACAAGTATCGCGCCGAGAAAAATAAGGAATAAAATATATGAGAATCAGGTTGTTTTTATGGAAAGCCCAGCCGCCCCAGCAATTAAGATGGTTTGGATGAGTAGGGTAATCCCTATGGCTAGCGGGTGTGATATTTGGGTAAATAAGATTGAAATTGAGGTTAGGATAATGCTGATACTGAGGAGTAAAGAGATGTCAGAAAATAGTTTATTAAAAATGCTAGTTTTGGGAACTGGTGAAGAGATATATTTCTCTTTTCTGAAGCTCGGAGAGAGAGTTTCTCCTTTTTGGTTTACAAGACCAATGTTTTAGTTAAACTATCAGAGCAATTAATGTCAATTTGAAGCGGGATTTTGTTTGTTATTCCTTTGTTTATATTTGTATGTGGACTATTTTCCTTTGTAGGAAGTCGTAAACATTTATTGAGGACTTTATTAAGGTTGGAGTTCATTATATTAAGACTTTTTTGGTTAATTGGGAGGGTTTTATCGGGAGTGGGCGTGGATAGATTTTTTAGTTTGTTTTTTTTGACTTTGGCTGCATGTGAAGGTGCTCTTGGTCTGGGGCTGTTAGTCTCTATTGTACAGACACATGGAAGTGATAACTTCGGTAGGTTTGCTGTTTTAAAATGTTAAAATTTGTTTTTGGAACCTTGGCGATAATACTTGTTTTCCGTTACTGGGTGGTTATTCAGGGGTTATTTTTTATTTTTTCTTTTGTTTTGATACTGGGGTTGGGTGGAAGTTTCACGTCAGGTAGGATTAGTGGGGGATTGATGTTGGATTCTGTTAGTTACGTTTTGGTGGTTTTAAGGTTTTGAATTTTAGCTTTAGCTCTGGGGAGAAGCCAGAAAATTAAAGATACTGGTAACTTTAGAGGTCTTTTTACCGTGGTGAGTGTTATTTTGCTATTGAGGTTATTAATAACTTTTTCTTGTAGGAACTACTTGCTTTTTTATGTTTGTTTTGAAACATCTTTAGTTCCAACTCTTATTTTGATTTTAGGATGAGGTTACCAGCCTGAGCGAATTCAAGCGGGAATTTATATGTTGTTTTATACACTTTTTGGTTCTTTACCGTTATTGGTCTCTTTGTTTTTAATGTATAGAGAGGGAGATACTTTAAGGTTCAATTTGTTAAATTTAAATATAGGAGTAGGAGTTTCTTGTTTAATTTGGTATTTATGTACAATTTTTGCGTTTGTGGTTAAGTTACCTATGTTTGTAGTGCATTTATGGCTTCCTAAAGCTCATGTGGAAGCCCCAGTTGCTGGGTCTATGATCTTAGCTGGAGTTTTATTAAAGTTGGGGGGTTACGGGATTATCCGAGTGAGATATATTTTTTCTGAGTTAAATAAGAGGTTTTCTTGGGTTTGGGTTAGACTAGGAATTGTAGGGGGATCTGTAGTGAGTCTAATGTGTTTGCGCCAGAGGGATATGAAGGCTTTGATTGCTTACTCTTCGGTGGCTCATATGGGGTTAGTTTTATGCGGTCTTATAGTTTTCAGTTGGTGAGGGATCGGAGGGGCGGTTTCAGTAATAGTTGGGCACGGTCTTTGTTCTTCTGGTCTTTTTTGTATCGCAAATATAGTTTATGAGCGAACGGGAAGGCGTAGTCTTATGGTGAATAAAGGTTTAATAAACTTTATACCAAGAATGGCTTTATGATGGTTTTTGTTGAGAGTGGGAAATATGGCGGCCCCTCCTACTTTAAATTTGTTAGGGGAGATTAGGTTAATTATAAGTGTAGTAAGATGAAGAAGAGTTTCTTGTTTGGGGGTGGCTTTTTTGTCGTTTTTTAGTGCTTCTTACACTTTATATTTGTTTTCTATAAGTCAACATGGAAAGTTTTTTAGGTCAGTTTTTTCTTGTTGCTCAGGTCAAGTACGAGAGTATTTAATTTTAGTTCTTCATTGGTTACCTTTAAATGTGATAATTTTGAAACCTGGTTTATTAGTATGTTTGTATTATCCAGATAGTTTAATAAAAATGTTGGCCTGTGAATCCAAAGATGTGTTTTATGCTCTGGGTCGTGTTATGATGTGTTGCTATAAATTTAACTAGAATAGTTTTCCTGGTTTTGTTTTCTGTCATTTTTATGGTAGGGTTTTTGTTTGTAGCTGTGAGTGGGTCTAGTTATTATATTGAGTGGGATATTGTGACTTTAAACTCTTGCTCTGTAGAAATAACTTTTATTTTTGATTGAATATCAATGCTTTTTCTTTCTTTTGTCAGTCTTATTTCTGGCATAGTAATGTTTTACAGTGGCGGGTATATGTCTGGAGATGAGAATATGAGGCGATTTATGTATTTGGTACTTGGCTTTGTAGCTTCCATGGGGGCTTTGATTATTAGGCCAAATATAATTAGTATTCTGTTAGGTTGAGATGGTTTGGGTTTGGTGTCTTACGCGTTAGTTATTTATTACCAAAACGAAAAATCTATAAATGCTGGTATGTTAACTGTACTATCTAATCGTGTTGGAGATGTAGCGATTTTATTAAGAATTGCTTTGATAAGAGATCTAGGTGGGTGAGGTTTTGTTTTTTACACTGATACTTGACTAATTAATGAGGCCGGGGGTTTGGTTAGATTGGTGGTCTTGGCAGCAATAACTAAGAGGGCCCAAATTCCTTTTTCAGCTTGACTACCTGCAGCCATGGCTGCACCAACGCCTGTGTCGGCTTTAGTTCATTCTTCTACTCTAGTAACTGCTGGAGTGTATTTGTTAATTCGGTTTAGGTCTTCTTTAGAGGGGTTACCCCAGCAGGTGCTTTTGTTGCTAGCAAGATTAACAATGTTCATAGCCGGCTTGGGTGCTAATTTTGAGACTGATTTAAAAAAAATTATTGCTCTTTCTACTCTGAGTCAGCTTGGTGTTATAATGACTATTTTAAGGTTGGGGTATTATAAACTTGCTTTCTTTCATCTATTGGCCCACGCTTTATTCAAAGCTCTTCTTTTTATATGTGCAGGATCTGTGATTCATATGGTAGGGGGAGCTCAAGACATCCGATATATAGGTGGCTTAGTTTACACTATGCCGCTTAGGATTACTAGAATTAACTTGGCTAATTTGGCTTTATGTGGCACTCCTTTTTTGGCTGGGTTTTATTCTAAAGATTTAATTTTAGAGGTAGGATTTTCAAGGAGACTGAACGAAATTTGTTTTTGGTTGTTAGTTTTTGCTACGGGTTTGACTGTTTGTTATACTTTTCGTTTGGTTTATTACAGGATAAGGGGGGATTACAATTTATTGAGGCTAAGTTCGGTTAGGGACGAAGATAGAGTTATAACTTACCCTATAGTTTGCTTAAGATTTGGGGCTGTAACAGGTGGGGCTTTCTTGTCTTGACTGATATTTTCTTCTTCTTATATAATTTGTTTGCCTCTCAGACTTAAGTTGTTAGCTTTAATTGTGAGTGGGATCGGAGGATTAGTGGGGTACACTTTAAATCTAGCTTCGGAGACTTCTTCTTTGGTTTCTTTATCTAATTATGGAATAGTTTTGTTTGCTGGATCAATGTGATTTATACCTTTTTTATCTACTCGTGGAGTTACTAAATCTTTCCTTTGGGGGGCTCAGAAATATAGACAGTTAGGAGATTTTGGGTGAATGGAATATTATGGTGCTCAAGGAGCTTACAGTGGATTTATAAAAGGGTCTAGGTATTTACAGGTAGCTCAGGATAATAGAATCAAGCTTTATATGGTGATATTTGTTTTGTGGACTATTTTGTTAACTATGTTTTTGTTATAAATTAAATACTTAGATAGCTTATATGAGAGCACCACACTGAAGATGTGGGGGAGGTATTTATTGCCTTTAGGTATTTTTAAAAGGATTTTCCTTTAGTTCTACAATGAAAATGTAGCGTGTTTGATACACCATAAAAACAGGTGTAAAAACGGAATTTAACCGCTTGAGTGGAAAGTTAGAAGCTTTTTCTCGATTCATCTTACCCCAGCTAGAAGTAACCTTCATTTCAACCATTAACAGTGGAATGCCTCTATTTTGGCTTTAACTAATGATAAATAAAGGGTATAATTTACCAAAGTTTAGGCCGAAACTAAATGCGATCATTTCGCTTCTTTATTATTTAAAATCAGCTTTAATCAAGCACCTTTTGAATGCAACTCAAATATCATTGTTGACTATGATTTTATTCTGCTCATTCAAGAGCCCCTTGATTTCATTCGTGATAAAGGCCTAACAAGAGGATAAAAATAAAGAATGTCGCTGTGACTAGTCATCTTCTGATTGTGGAGAGATGCAAGATAGCGGGAATGGGTAGAAGAAGAGTGATTTCTACATCGAAGATCAAGAAGATAACAGCAATTAGAAAGAATCGTAGTGAAAAGGGTAAGCGGGCTGATCCCTTGGGGTCGAAGCCACACTCAAACGGTGAGTTTTTTTCTCGATCAGAAATAGTTTTTTTTGCTAAAACAGATGATAAGAGTATTACAACCGCTCTCAGTGCAAAAATAGTTGCCAGAAAGATTATTAATATAATAATTATTTTTCCTGGAACCCCAGACTTATTGATTGGAAGTCAATTATACTTTTTATATTAGAAAAATAAGTTAGCTTCCTCATCAATAAATGGAGATATAAAGGAATAACCAAACTACGTCTACGAAGTGCCAATACCAAGCAGCAGCTTCGAATCCGAAGTGATGTTTAGCTGAAAAATGGCATATATATATACGATACAAACATACTGAGAGGAAGGTAGAGCCAATAATGACGTGAAGGCCATGGAAGCCTGTGGCTACAAAAAAGGTTGATCCATACACTGAATCTGCAATTGTAAATGGAGCTTCATAATATTCTATTGCTTGAAGGGCTGTAAAATAGAGTCCTAATATTACTGTTAGTGTCAAGCCTTGAAGAGCTTGAGAGTGATTAGATTCTATAAGAGCGTGATGGGATCAGGTTACTGTAGCTCCTCTAGCCAGGAGGATTGCTGTGTTTAATAGAGGAATTTGGAAGGGGTTAAATGGTTTAATTCCTGTGGGGGGTCAGCATGCGCCAATTTCGATTGTAGGTGAGAGTCTTCTATGGAAGAAAGCTCAAAAGAATGAGAAGAAAAATAAGACTTCTGAAGTAATGAATAGAATTATGCCTCATTTTAATCCTGTTACTACCCGCTTAGTGTGTAGTCCTTGGTATGTGCCTTCTCGAGTAATATCTCGCCATCATTGGATCATGGTTAGAGTTGTAGCTAGGAGGCCTATAACTAGGAGGTCTATGTTAAATTGGTGAAATCATTTTACGAGCCCTGTTGTGATTATTATAGCGCTGATTGAGCCAGTAAGGGGTCAGGGGCTTATGTCGACTAAGTGGTATGTATGGTGTCTGTGGGATGTCATTAGTTAACTTCTCTAGCGTATAGGGTTCTAAGAACAGCAAACACATATGATTGAATTACAGCTACTGCTGTTTCTAAGAGAAGAAGTAAAATTTGACTAAATACTAGAATTGATAAGAGAGACACACCTAGGGAAGGACCTGTGTTTCCAAGGAGAGTTAGCAAAAGATGGCCGGCAATCATATTAGCTGCTAGACGAACTGCTAATGTACCCGGGCGGATAACATTTCTAATTATTTCGATTAATACTATAAATGGTATAAGAGGTCCTGGGGTTCCTAGGGGGACGAGGTGGGCAAATATGTGTTGGGTGTGATTAATTCACCCAAAGATTATAAAAGATACTCACAATGGTAAAGCTAGCCTTAGGGTCATGGCTAAGTGTCTAGTTCTTGTAAATACATAGGGTAAGAGACCTAAGGAGTTGTTGAATACAATAAGACTGAATAATCTTACAAATAAGATTCTTCCTCTGGAGTGTTGTGGTCCTAATAGCACTTTGAATTCTTTGTGGAGAGTTGTAGTCAGGGTTGTTCATGTTAAAGTTCAACGAGAGGGCATGGCTCAAAAAATGTAAGGGACGAATAAAAATCCTAAAACTGTTGATATTCAGTTTAGTGGGAGGCTTATAATTCCGGAGGAAGGATCAAATCTAGAGAAAAGGTTAGTTATCATTTTCAAATTGTTTTATTAGGGAGGAGTTGGTGAGGTAGTTTCTGTATTTTTTGAGGGGATTTTATAAAGTAGTTTAGAATAATGAATACAAGGAAAGCCGAAGAGAATATCAAAAAAAGATTTAGTCAGAGAAGGGGGGCTATTTGAGGAATTTAAAAATATCAGTTTCTGATAATTTAAGCTTGACAAGCTCATGTTATAAGATTTAACTAATTTTTAAGTGTCATCATTAGAAGTAAGCGCGGTTACTATAATAGGTTTAAAAGACCTACACTTGCTTTCAGTCATCTAATGAAGCTTCAGAGATAGAAGAAATTCATCTTAAGAAGGCGTCAATAGATGTTCTTTCCACTACGATTGGTATAAATCTGTGGTTTGCACCACAGATTTCTGAGCATTGCCCGAGGAATAGTCCTGGTCGGTTGACAGTAAATCTAATTTGATTTAATCGACCAGGGATCGCATCAGCTTTAACACCAAGTGCTGGAACAGTTCAAGAGTGGATGACATCAGCGGCTGAAACAAGGACTCGGATTTGGGTGTTTATCGGGAGAACTGTTCGGTTATCTACATCTAGGAGCCGGAATCCTCTGTCCGCTAAGTCTCCTGTAGGAATTATGTAAGAGTCAAATCTTGCTTGTAAAAAGTCGGAGTATTCGTAGCTTCAATATCACTGGTGCCCTATGGCTTTAATTGTAATTCTTGGAGAGCCGACTTCGTCCAAGAGATACAATAGCCGAAGGGATGGAAGGGCAATAAAAATTAGGATTAAAGCAGGTAGAATAGTTCAGATAATTTCGATAGTTTGCCCTTCTATTAAAAATCGGTTAATAAATTTATTGAAAAACAAGGAAGCTATCATGTATCCTACTAATGTGGTGATTAAGATCAGCACTAATATAGCATGGTCATGGAAGAAAATTAGTTGTTCTATAAGGGGCGAAGCCCCATCCTGAAAGCCTAGGGCGGATCATCTTGCCATTTGGTGGTTCTAAAAGAAATAAGCTTTCCTATTGGGAGCTTAAGTCCCATGCAATGATCTGCCATTTTAGATTATCTAGTTACTTTAGGGATTTCAGCAAATCTGTGATGAGCAGGAGGAAGCTCTTGCTGTCATTCAATAGATGAGGAGAGAGACAGAGAGAATATTACTGGACGGTAAGACGAGAAGGCTTCTCATACTACTATAATAAATCCTAATACAGCAATCAGAGATACTGTAGAACCGATGGAAGAGACTACATTTCATGTGGTATAGGCGTCTGGGTAGTCCGAGTACCGTCGTGGTATTCCATTTAGGCCTAGGAAGTGTTGTGGGAAGAATGTAATATTTACTCCGATGAATATTGTGAGGAAGTGAATTTTTAGCCATTTAGGAAGAAGAGTTAGTCCTGTAAATAGCGGGAATCAGTGGGCAATACCGGCGAAGATTCCGAATACTGCTCCTATTGATAGGACGTAGTGGAAATGGGCTACTACGTAATATGTGTCATGCAGAACAATGTCGATTGAAGAGTTGGCTAAAACTACTCCTGTTAAACCTCCGACTGTAAACAGGAAGATAAATCCTAAGGCTCATAGGAGAGAAGGCCTGTAATTGAATTTATTGCCATGAAGAGTACCTAGCCATCTAAAGATTTTGATTCCTGTTGGAACAGCAATAATTATAGTTGCGGAAGTGAAGTAAGCTCGTGTATCAACGTCTATACCTACTGTAAATATATGGTGAGCCCAAACTACAAATCCTAAAACACCAATTGCTATTATAGCATACATTATTCCTAGGGTTCCGAAGGCCTCTTTTTTTCTTGATTCTTGTCTTACAATGTGTGAAATTATTCCGAAGGCCGGTAAAATAAGAATGTAAACTTCTGGGTGACCGAAGAACCAGAATAAGTGTTGGTATAGAATTGGGTCTCCTCCTCCTGCTGGGTCAAAGAATGATGTATTGAGGTTTCGGTCAGTTAACAGTATAGTGATTGCTCCTGCTAATACTGGAAGGGAAAGCAAGAGTAAGACTGCTGTTAAAAAGACTGATCATACAAAAAGAGGTATTCGGTCACTTAGCATTCCTGTTGTTCGTATGTTAATAACTGTGGATATAAAATTAGCTGCTCCTAGAATTGATGAAACTCCTGCTAGGTGGAGAGAGAAAATCCCTAAGTCGACTGGAGCTCCTGCATGGGCGATTCTGCCTGCGAGTGGTGGATAGACAGTTCATCCTGTTCCTACTCCTCTTTCAACTATGGCTCTAGATAGTAGAAGGGTTAAAGAGGGTGGAAGAAGTCAAAATCTCATGTTGTTTATTCGTGGAAATGCTATATCAGGGGCTCCAAGTATTAGGGGCACTAGTCAATTACCGAATCCTCCAATCATAATTGGTATTACTATGAAGAAGATTATGACAAAAGCGTGGGCTGTAACGATAACGTTATAGATTTGGTCATTCCCTAGGAGTCTTCCTGGTTGACCAAGTTCTGCTCGAATCAACAATCTAAGAGCTGTACCTACTATTCCTGCTCAAGCTCCTAGAATAAAATATAATGTGCCAATGTCTTTGTGGTTTGTAGATAGAAATCATCGTTGCGGTTAGATGGCTGAGTATAGGCGGTAGATTGTAAATTTACAAACGGATCAATATCCTCTAATCA